AAGACCCCATACCTAGAGCTAACATCATATAACCCAATTGAGACATTGTAGAATAAGCTAAGCTTTTCTTAATATCTTTTTGAGCAAGAGCTAAAGTGGCTCCTAAAAGTAATGTTATTATACCTGTCAAAGCTATTAGATTTATTATGTAAGGTATAACTATGAAAAGAGGAAGAAGCCGAGCTACAAGAAAAATTCCTGCTGCTACCATAGTAGCGGCATGTATAAGAGCCGAAATGGGGGTAGGCCCTTCCATGGCATCAGGTAACCATACATGAAGGGGAAATTGGGCGGATTTTGCAACTGCGCCGGCAAATAATAGGAAGGCGCATAAGGTAACAAATAAAAAATTAACCTCATTATTATAAACCAAGCTATTAAATATCTCAAACAAATCCCGAAATTCAAAACTACCCGTTATCCAATAAAAACCCAAAATTCCTAATAATAAACCAAAATCCCCGACACGATTAGTTACAAACGCTTTTTGACAAGCATTCGCCGCACTAGGTCGTGTGAACCAAAAACCTATTAATAGATAAGAACACATTCCAACCAATTCCCAAAAAATATAAATTTGTATCAAATTAGAACTAGTAACTAATCCCAACATTGAAGTATTGGAAAAACTCATATAAGCAAAAAATCTCAAATATTCCTGATCATGAGACATATAATTATCACTATAAATAAGAACCATCATTCCAACAGTAGTGATTAATATTGACATAATAGAAGTAAGTGGATCAACCAAGCAGCCAAATTCTAAAGAAAAATCATTATTGATGGTCCAAGACCATACATATTGATAGACGGAATTGTGATTTATTTGCTGAATAGAAAAATGGGCTGAAAAAATCATAACTATACTTAACAATAAAACACTCGGAAAAGCCCACATACGTCGAAGATTTTTTGTTGCCGTTGGAAAAAGTAGAAGTCCTGCTCCAATTAACATCGGAACTGGAAGTGGAATGAAAGGTATAATCCATGAATATTTATATGTATATTCCATAAAAAAAAAAAAAAAAAATATTTTTCTTAATTAATTGTTTCTGATTCACCGGTTCTTATTTGTTTTCTGTTGAAAGGGGTCAGTTAATAAAAAAAAAATTAAGATAAGATATATAAAATAAAACTTAAATAAAATTTTCATTCTAATTATTACGTATTACAATAATTTATTTATATCTATAGAGCGAGGATAAATAATTACACCAAAAACAGTATTTGGTATGAATCATAAAGCGCATAACTTGATCAATAAAAACTATTTATTTTAATTCGGTTATTCAGAATCATTAAACAATTTGTTTTGTAACTAATTGATTGTCTTCCATTACAATAAAAGCTATTTGTAGTAAATGCTATGATATCCAACACTTTATTTTATGTAAAATAAAAAAAAAGGGCAAATAAAATGCCTTTATATAATAAAAAATTATGTATTTTGTATCCTTTAACAGATTAACTACTAGTCCCATTCGAATTTTAGAATTAAAGTTGGGTGTACTCTTTCTTCGAGTTTGACCAATCAAATTAATTAAAATTAATATAATAGAAAATTATTAAAGTTTTTTTAATTAAGCGAGAGAGGGGTTGGGTTATTAAACTTTTGATGTATTTTATTACATGTATAAATGTAACACGACGAAAATAGAAAGAAAACGAAACGCACAATCTTTTCTTTTTTGTTTGTATTGGATTTTTTTTATTTTATCAACTTCAATCAATTCTATTCTTTGGCATAGGGGATTGTTATTAGTAATATTTTATGCGATTTTTACACATCCCCCTTTTTTATGAAGGGAGTATAATTTAGATAATAAATAGATAGAGAACAGTAAAGAATTTTTTTTTTTGAACAATAGATGTCTTTCACATCCAACCGAAGAACCTATTATAATTTTTTAATGGCAGTTCCAAAAAAACGCACCTCTATTTCAAAAAAACGGATTCGTAAAAATATTTGGAAAAGGAAGGGATATCGGGCAGCATTGAAAGCTTTTTCGTTAGCGAAATCTCTTTCTACCGGGAGTTCTAAAAGTTTTTTTTGTGTAACAAATAAATAATAGTAATCAAACAATACAATAAATAATCTGAATCGGTCGAATTAGAAAAGTAATCTAATTTTGTTTCTAATTTTTTTATAAGATTTATAAGTTATAAGAATTATAATTAACATCATAATAGTAAAATAATATAAATTTATATAAAATTATTTTTATATAAAATAATTTATATATAATAAATATATAAATAAATAAAAATAATTATAAATAAATAAAAATAATTAGTTTCATAATGTTTTAATTTAGAAGGCGTCTTTTTTCTTTCGTTTCTGATATAGATAAGAATTCTGTTGTCTACTTAATTCGAAAAATTAACGGTACTTTTTTGTTTGAAAAAAGGATAAATGCAAGCACAAGGGTTCACCTTTCGTTTTAGTATGTTTTATCATTTTCAGGATGGGGATTCTCACTTTCCCCATCGACTTGACTCAATAATAAAAATAAATTTATTATTGAGTTATATTATATATTATAAAGAAGAGTTCGTTGAAACTAAACTAATTGATTAAGTTTTAAATATGTTTTATAATCTTCTAAATCATTATTTTTCTAAATTATTATCACTATATAAACTCTTTAACCCAATTTAATTTTAATTAATAAAATACCTTTTTACATTTTTAGGTAGTTATATGACGAATGTGCCAATTTTGAGTGATCTGTTTTAGATCCTATGGTTCGATTGGAAGATCGATCAAAATATAATATATATCAAAGATATAATATATATTAATTTAAAAATTAATAAAGTATTTTTTGAAGTACGGTACAATTTCGATAGAAATATAAAATATTGTTATATAATTGATACACCCATACTAATACCTAACTTAATCGGATTGCTAAATCTTAACACAAATTCTCTACACAACGAAAAACCCTAAGAATTCATATAAAACTAACTATGCAAATATTTACAAAAACCCCTTGAGTGTATCGCTGAAATTGTGTTATATAAAAATTATATTTTTTTCTTCAGCGATAAAATTCATTTTTTATTTTAGATTAATAAAATAAATGAATCATTAAAAAATGCAAACGAGACAGAACATTGTTTTTAGTTCTATCTATGGATTGAAGTCAAAATAATCTAGTTACAACCGTAACATTTTTGTTTTAGGAAAACATAAAGTAATAACTTACGAAAAACTACATTTTTAGTTCGGTTAAATAAAATTGACATTCTAAAATAATAAATAAAAAGATAATAAATATTATTAACGAAAACGTTTAAATCCCTAATTCTTAAACAAGTTTTTATTCATCAATTTAATGGTTTCCTAAAAAAATATTGCATTTAATTAACTCTTTCAATCTCGACGATTGAATAAAAATAGGTTATTATGATTTCGAATAAGCCGCTATGGTGAAATCGGTAGACACGCTGCTCTTAGGAAGCAGTGCTAGAGCATCTCGGTTCGAGTCCGAGTGGCGGCATGGCATCTTCTAAAAGAGTAAGTCCTATAATGAATTCAATTCCCGATTTCAATTCCTATAATTGCGGGACCCCCTTTTTTTAATTTTTATGATATTTTCAACTTTAGAGCATATATTAACTCATATATCCTTTTCTATCGTTTCAATTGTAATTACAATTCATTTGATAACTTTATTAGTCGATGAAATCGTAGGACTATATGATTCGTCAGAAAAGGGTATGATAGTTACTTTTTTCTGCATAACAGGATTATTAGTTACTCGTTGGGTGTGTTTTGGGCATTTACCATTAAGCGATTTATATGAATCATTAATTTTTCTTTCGTGGAGTTTTTCCATTATTCATATGATTCCGTATTTTAAAAAACATAAAAACCATTTAAGCGAAATAACCGCGCCAAGTGCTATTTTTACTCAAGGTTTTGCTACTTCGGGTCTTTTAACTGAAATGCATCAATCCGAAATATTAGTACCCGCGCTCCAATCCCATTGGTTAATGATGCATGTAAGTATGATGGTATTGAGCTATGCAGCTCTTTTGTGTGGATCATTATTATCATTAGCTCTTCTAGTCATTACATTTCGAAAATTCAGAAGGATTTTTAGTAAAGGCAATAATTTATTATTAGTAAATGAGTCATTTTACTTTGGTGAGATTCAATACGTGAACGAAAGAAACAATGTCTTACGAAACACTTCTATTTCGTCTCAAAATTATTACAGGTATCAATTGATTCAACAATTGGATCGGTGGAGTTATCGTATTATTAGTCTAGGGTTTATCTTTTTAACCGTAGGTATTCTTTCGGGAGCAGTATGGGCTAATGAAGCATGGGGATCATATTGGAATTGGGATCCAAAGGAGACTTGGGCATTTATTACTTGGACCGTATTCGCGATTTATTTACATATTAGAACAAATAAAAATTTTGAAAGTATAAATTCTGCAATTGTGGCCTCAATGGGCTTTCTTATAATTTGGATATGCTATTTTGGGGTTAATCTATTAGGAATAGGGTTGCATAGTTATGGTTCATTTACATTAACATCTAATTGAATTAAATAAAGGACTTGACTGACTTGACGAATAGAAACATAGGATGGCATACGTGTATATATACGAAAACTTCATGTAAACCATTAAGAACCATTTGAATCATTCCATTTCCATTACTTGATTCAAATGGTTCTCACAAATGCCAGACATATCCGGTTATAATATAATTCCAATTTTTTTATTTAACTTCAAATTTAACTTAAAAGAAAAAAAGGACTTATTTTTTATTGTACAATGAACGATTTTAAAAATCATGGGATTTCAGTTTAATCCTTTGGTTTACTCACGAAAACTATCTATAAAAATAATTGGATATAATAGCTTCGACCTTGTCAACTGATAATGAGAAAACGAAATCGGGATAAACACCAATACCTATTACAGGTAAAAGGATCGAGATCGAAACAAATAATTCTCGCGGTCCAGAATCAAAA